TTTTACATCCCAGAGGGACTCGAATTGGAGATACCATTATTTCTGGTACAGGAGTTCCTATAAAAATGGGAAATGCCCTACCTTTGAATGCGGTTTGAACTATGGATTTACGTAATTGGAAGTAACCAATTAGGTTTACGACGAAACCTAGAAATCGATCACTGATCCAAATTGAGTACCTCTACAGGATAGACCTCAACAGAAAACTGAAGAGTAACGGCAGCAAGTGATTGAGTTCAGTAGTTCCTCATATCAAATATCAAATTATTGACTCTAGAGATCTAGTAATATGGAGAAAACAAAATTGTTTCAAGCACCGACAGAACCAGAAGCGCCCCTCCCTTGTTTCAAAGAGAGGAGGACGGGGTATTCACATTTCATTTGATGGTCAGAGGCGAATTGAAAGCTAAGCAGTGGGAATTCGAAGGATTCCCCGGGGAAAAAATAGAGATGTCTCCTACGTTACCCCCAATATGTGGAAGTATCGACATATGTGGAAGTATCGACGTAATTTCATAGAGTCATTCAGTCTGAATGCTACATGAAGAACATAAGCCAGATGAAGGAACGGGAAGACCTAGGATGTAGAAGAGCATAACATGAGTGATTCGGCAGATTTTGATTCCTATATATCCACTCATGTAGTACTTTACTTCATTTGACGAGATTTTACGATATAGAAGATCCACCTGTATAGATATCATCATCTACACCCAGAAAGCCGTATGCTTTGGAAGAAGCTTGTACAGTTTGGGAAGAGGTTTTGATTGATCAAAAAGAAGAATCTACTTCAACCCATGTGCCCTTAGGCACGGCCATACATAACATAGAAATCACACTTGGAAAGGGTGGACAATTAGCTAGAGCTGCGGGTGCTGTAGCGAAACTTATTGCAAAAGAGGGGAAATCGGCCACATTAAAACTACCTTCTGGGGAGGTTCGTTTAATATCCAAAAACTGCTCAGCAACAGTCGGACAAGTAGGGAATACCGGGGTGAAACTCAAAAGTTTGGGTAAAGCCGGATCGAAATGTTGGCTAGGTAAACGTCCCGTAGTAAGAGGAGTAGTTATGAACCCTGTAGACCATCCCCATGGGGGTGGTGAGGGGAGGGCCCCAATTGGTAGAAAAAAACCCGCAACCCCTTGGGGTTATCCGGCACTTGGAAGAAGAAGTAGAAAAAGGAAGAAATATAGTGATAATTTGATTCTTCGTCGCCGTAGTAAATAGGAGAGAAAATCGAATTTTTTTCTTCTAAAAAAAAAAAAAAAATAGGAGAAATTCACTGTGATACGTTCGCTAAAAAAAAATCCTTTTGTAGCAAATCATTTATTAAGAAAAATAAAGAAACTTAACACAAAGGCAGAAAAACAAATAATAGTAACGTGGTCCCGGGCATCCACCATCATACCTACAATGATTGGCCATACTATCGCTATCCATAATGGAAAAGAAAAAATACCTATTTATATAACAGATTATATGGTGGGTCATAAATTGGGAGAATTTGCACCTACTCTTTATTTCAGGGGGCATCCAAAAAAAGATAAAAAATCTCGCAAAAAAAAATAAAAAATCTCGTCGTTGATTTGATTAGCTATTTCCTTTTAATAGTAATTGGAAAAGGAATCCTTTTTTTACTTTTTTTAGAGATTCATTTTTGAAATTCAAATGAAAAATGAATAGTAGAAGAAAGAGAATAAAAAAAGAGAATAAAAAAAGAGAATATGGATGCTATTTATTAAGAAGAGGAAGAAGTTATACGATAAAAAGACTAACTTGTCATATAAATATTGTATTGAAATATATATGCTTATAAGAAGAATATAAGATATGCTTAAAACTTCGAATAAGTAAAAAAAAGTCCACAAATATGACATTTCATGATATATATTATAGTAATGGGGGATTATGGCACAAAAAATAAATCCACTCGGTTTCCGAGTTGGTACAACTCAAAATCATCATTCTCTTTGGTTTGAACAACCAAAAAATTATTCTCAGGGTCTACAAGAAGATAAAAGAATAAGAAACTCTATCCAAAATTACGTACAAAAAAATATAAAATTTCCTTCTGGTATTGCAGGGATTTCACGTATAGAGATTCAAAAAGGAATTGATCTTATTCAGGTTATAATAGTTATGGGATTCCTAAAATTAGGGAAAAGCAAATCTAAAAAAATAGCAGAATTACAGAAGAATGTAATCAAAGAATTGGAGACGAATGGAATCGAAGAATTATGGATGATTGTACAAAAAGAAATGAATCCTATAAGTTTAAGTTATCGAAAACTGAACATTAAAATTAGAAGAATTCGAAAGCCTTACAAGGATCCTATTATTCTTGCAGAATTTATAGCCGAACAATTAAAGAATCGAGTTGCATTTCCCAAAGCAATGAAAAAGGCTATTGAATTAGCCAAGCGGGCCCATATAAAAGGAATTAAAGTACAAATTTCGGGGCGCCTGGGGGGAAAAGACAAGGCACGCGTCGCATGGATTAGAGCAGGTAGAGTTCCTTTACAAACCGTTCGAGCTAAAATTAATTATTGCTCCTATATGGTTCAAACTATTTATGGGGTATTAGGCATAAAAATTTGGATATTTTAGGCATAAAAATTTGGATATTTGTAGACGACGAATAGTCAATAAATAGTCAATCCTTAATTGACTTAATCTTTACATTATACCCTTTGACAGAACAAAAAATGAGAAATTCTTTCATTCTTTTTCTGGCCAATCAAAAGAAGAAAAATTCTATTTTTTATTCTATAAGTTCTATAAGAAGTTCTATAAGGTTAAATAAAATAAAAAATTCGATTGATTATTTAATGTACTTGCTATGCTTAGTGTGTGACCCGTTGGTTTTTAAAGGTCAATCTAAAAAAAATGGACTGATCCATACTATGAATGCAGAAATTATAGTAGAATTCATAACCAACTCATTGCTTCACATTATCTGAATTCAAAAAAGCAGTCAAGATATGATATATTGGCCCTTACATTGTAGTAATTGAAATCTTTTTTACATTACATAAATAAAAGAAAAATTCATTTGATTTTTATTATGAATTGTAAAGCAAAATAAAAAATCATACAGATAAATGATAGGGTGAGAGAAAGAAAAAAAAATGAATTAATGATATATGATTCCAATATGTAAGGTCTACAAGTCATCTCGTAAAAGCGAATGTAATAAAGCACCAATAGCTATTTATTGATAGTTAAAATCCTACTCATAAAACAAAAAATTAAGAGCCTCGAGCCAATAAAGACTAATAACATTGGCTCAAGAAAAAAAATCGCATTGGAGGCTTCATTGTAGAATTAAGACCTAACCATTAACCGAGAAGCGATGGGAACGACGGAACCTGTAAAGACATAAGATTCTATTGAAAAAAAATCTTAATAATTTTTTATTTTAATAGGCAGGATGGCGAAATGAACCAAGAAACAATCTATTTATTTTTGATTTTTAGAGGTTCGGGGATAACCCTACAAATAAAGTCAATATTCAAAGAGTAAATATTCGCCCGCGAAGGTTTTTTATGTTATTGGATTGATATAAATTTTTAGTGATCCGATATCATAATAATAATAAATATAAATATAGATTCATTAGCAGATTATAACAAAAAAAGTCTATTATATCAAAATTATAGAAAATAATTCTAATTATCTCCAAATTCGAATTTAAAATTATCTATCAATCTAGAATTGACATAGAATACATAGTTCTATATAAAAAAATAGATATAAATTTTGAATAAATAGATTAGATGAAATCTCAAAGAATCTAATGATTCAGTCTATTACTCATCAACTATATGTATATTTTTATAATTATTTCATTCGCAAGGAGCTGGATGAGAAGAAACTCTCATGTCCAGTTCTGTAATAGAGATGGAATTGTGAACCAATCATCAACTATAACCCCAAAAGAACCCGATTCTGTAAACAACATAGAGGGAGAATGAAAGGAATGTCTTCTCGAGGTAATCGTATTTGTTTCGGTAGATATGCTCTTCAGTCACTTGAACCCGCTTGGATTACGTCTAGACAAATAGAAGCCGGACGTCGGGCAATGACACGAAATATACGCCGCGGGGGAAAAATATGGGTACGTATATTTCCCGACAAACCAGTTACGATAAGAACCACAGAAACACGTATGGGGTCGGGGAAAGGAGATCCAAAATATTGGATAGCCGTCGTTAAACCAGGTAAAATACTTTATGAAATGGGCGGAGTAGCAGAAAAAATAGCCAGAAAAGCTATCTCAATAGCAGCATCAAAAATGCCTATGCGAACTCAATTCATTATTTCAAAATAGGAATATCAAACCAAAGAAAAAAGAGACTTTGTAATGAAAAAAAAAATGAAAAAAAAAAAATTGTAAGTTTCTTTTTTTATTTTTGGACAAACAATATTTTTTTTCCTTTTGCATTAAAATAACAGATTCTAAAAATGATATGATCCAATCTCAGACCTATTTGAATGTAGCAGATAACTGCGGAGCCCGAAAATTAATGTGTATTCGAATCATAGGGGCTGGTAATCGCGGATACGGTCATATCGGCAACGTTATTATTGCTGTGATCAAGGAAGCAGCACAAAATTCCTCTCTAGAAAAATCCGAAGTGATCAAAGCTGTAATTGTACGTACTCGTAAACAACTCAAACGCTGCTGCGGCACTATTATACGATATGATGATAATGCTGCAGTTGTCATTGATCAAAAAAGAAATCCAAAGGGAAGTAGAGTTTTTGGCCCGATTGCCGAGGAATTGAGGGAGGTCAATTTCACAAAAATAGTTTCATTAGCACCTGAAATATTATAAGATAAAGCGTTAGAAAAGCATTCTAAGATGAGATAGAAAATATTATATAATTCTAGTATTTTTTTTATAGTATTTAAATTCAACCGATTAATCAAATTAATTAGTAGATTATGTTTCACGTATATACCTTAAAAAAAATATAGTGAATCATGAATTAAAAAAAATAAAGGAAGGGACTATCTTGATTATATCAAATCTTAAAAACAACAAAAATTGTTGTCTATCATGAGTAAAGACACAATTGCTGATATACTAACCTCTATACGAAATGCTGACATGAGCGGAAAAGAAATCATTCGAATAGTATCTACTAATATCACTAGAAACCTTTTGAAAATCCTTTTACGAGAAGGTTTTATTGAAAATGTGAGGAAACATCAGGAAGGTAACAAAAAATTCTTGGTTTTAACCTTACGACATAGACGACATAGAAAAACGAAAAAAAAACAATATAGAGCTAGTCTAAAATTAAAACAGATTAGTCGACCTGGTCAACGAATCTATTCTAACTATCAACAAATTCCTAAAATTTTAGGCGGGATGGGAATTGTAATTCTTTCTACTTCGCAGGGTATAATGACAGATCGGGAGGCTCGACTAAAAAGAATCGGCGGAGAAATCTTGTGTTACATATGGTAATCCTTTTGATATCCAAATTATATTTGGATTTTGTTTTGTAAAAAAAAGAACAAGTCAGGGGTTTCAATAGCATTGCTGCTACATTAAATTTAGTAGATACTTCCAAATCGTTTTCTTTTTTTATAGGGATACAACTCAATCAAGATTGAAAAAAAAACTCTTTTTCTTCAAAAAAAAAGTCTGTATATTCAAAATTAAGGAACGCAAAATATGAAAAAAAGGCCCTGCGCTCGTAGAATTTGTGGAAGATGTCGAATAGTACGTAGAAAGGGACGAATTAGAGTAGTTTGCCCTAACCCGAGACATAAACAAAGACAAGGATAATTTTTCTAAACAAAGAAAAGGACTATCTAAAGGATCTGAAAAATAAATACAAATAAAAAAAAATCTATTTTGACACGAAATGGATATATCCATAGGTCTCGTGCTTTTATTTGAGATAAAAAAATATGGCAAAAAAGGTAAAACTTATAACAGAAAGAAGTAGTATAAGAAGAATTTTGTTGCGCAGGTTTCGTCGGCGTATTCGTAAAAATGCACGTAAAATATCAAAGGGATTTTTTCATGTCCAAGCAAGTTTTAACAATACTATTATAAGCGTTACAGATGAACAGGGTGGGGTGATCTATTGGTCCTGTGCGGGCACTTGTCGATTCAAGGGCCCAAGAAAGGGGACAGCTTTTGCCGCTCGAATCGTAGCAGAAGATGCTAGTCGGGTAGCAAAGGCTCAAGGTATGCGACGAGCGAACGTCCTGATAAAGGGCCCAGGTCACGGAAGAGAGCCGGCATTAAGAGCTATTTATCGAAGTGGTATACTATTAAATTTCGTCCGGGATGTAACCCCTCTGCCCCATAATGGCTGCAGGCCTCCTAAAAAAAGACGCAAATAATAAACAATAATAAAGATTGAAGAAATTTCAAGAGAAATAAAAACGGATTTCATAAGATATTTTATGCCATTTTGTATTTTAATTTTATTAAAAAAAAAAAAAATAAACTTATACTTATTATGAATCGAGATGATAAAAATATATATATATATAATCGAAAACCATTTTGGAAGTGTCTTGAATCAAGAGTTGACAGTAAACGTCTTTATTATGGACGTTTTCTTATGTGTCCACTTAAGAAAAAAGGTCAAGCCCAGACAATAGGCCTTGTGATGCGAAGAATTTTGCTTGGAGAACTAGAAGGAGCATCTATCACACGTGCAAAATTTGACAAAATACTACACGAATTTTCTACTATAGAGGGTATTCAAGAATCAGTACATGAAATATTAATGAATTTGAAAGAAATTGTATTCAGAACCCATTTCGATGGAACTTTGGATGCGTATATTTGTGTAAAAGGCCCTGGAAATGTAACTGCTCAACACATCATTTCACCGACTCCTCTTCTGGAAATCGTTGATAATACACAACATATCGCTAACCTAAGGGAACCTATTGATTTGCGTATTGAATTACAAATTGAAAAGAATCGTGGCTATTGTATAAAACCGACACAAAATTTTCAAGACGGAAGTTTTTCCATAGATGCTGTATGCATGCCTGTTCGAAATATGAATTTTAGTGTTTATTCTTGTGGAAAGCGAAAAGAGATACTTTTTCTCGAAATATGGACAAATGGAAGTTTAACTCCTAAAGAAGCACTTCATGAAGCCTCCCGAACTTTAATTAATTTATTTATTCCCTTTCTACTAGATTTAGAAGAGCAAAACTTAGATTTAGAAGACAAAAACAATCCTAATTTATTACAATGTGTTTTTATAGACCAATTAGATTTTAATCCTAGGGTCTATAATTGCCTCAAAAGATACAATATCAATACAGTATGGGACCTTTTGTGCACGAGTGATAAAGAGCTTAGGAAAATGGAAGGTTTTGTCATAGGAGATCTAGCACATATAACAAGGATTCTAGAAGATATACTAAAGACTCTAGGAATTGATATTGATTAGGAAATCTTTTTTTTTCTATTTTTTTCCTAAAGATATGTATATTGAATAGGTGTTATCTA